CCAGGGTTCCAAATGAATTGGCTTATTCGAAAAAGGACTTGTTCTTTGGAAATTCGAATTCTAGCTCGTGTCAGGTATATACTCTGCAAGAACGCCTCGTAAAACTTATCACCGACTTCATAATTAAACCTGTCAAATTGAGGTTCAAACCCATCGTTATCTTGATCGTCAAGCTTATAATACACACCCCTCTCCTTCTTTTGCTCAGCCGCTTCAAGAGGATTAGGATTCGGTTCAACTTCATCTTCATCATAATACGAATCATTCTCTTGATCATTCTCTTCAAGCTCATCCTCTTCATAGTCCGCAAGAACGAACTGGATCTGCTTGGCCCAAAATGAACTGGACCAATAGGGAACTCCCAATTCATTGTCATTGGTCCTTTCGACCCAATCAAATAGAAAGCCCCAAGGGGACCATATTCTAGGAGCCCAAACTATGAAATTGGAGAACATCTTCTGCGGGTTGACTTTTTCCCCCGCTACAAACACCTCCTCCGATTCATAGATAAATTTCTGATCAATCATAGATTGAAATCCATTTTGTATCATATCTGAGGGATTCCTTGGTTCGGGCCGAAGAAGCAATGGCACTCGATCCTTATCAAACTGACTGCAATCTTTTTCTGTCCGTGAGCATCCCTCTAGATCTGTCCGTGAGAATCCCTCTAGAATGCCTTCTATTTCTAATAGGCCATGAACTAGATCAAAATCATTCTCAACGAGTCTACCATAAGCGATCCTATTGTTTTCCTCTGGTTCGGGTGGAGACCAAAGATCTTGAGCGACCGATCCGGCAGAACAATTCAAAAGATAAAGAAGTATCGTTAATTTCTTCGTGCTCATTCCAAGTTCGACGTACGAGCTGTACAAATAAAAATCCCCTTCGTTACAGAATGTCTTCTGCAAATAGATAGATATCGGATCTATGGGGCAATTATTTAGAAGTAAATTTTGTGCGACAGCCCTTCCTATCTGATAGAAAAGGAGCCGAGAATTCTGAACCGGTATTACATGGGCTCGCAAATCCCAAGTTTGTCTATGACGAGCGAATCTAATTGTATTTTCGTCTATAATTGATTTCCCATGTGAAATACTAATCGATAGGGCCTCATTGGTAAGTGCTATAAGATCTTGTGCATTGGAACCCATGGTTATGGCCGCGAATCCATTAGCCTGGAACGCTTTTTTTTCCAAGCGAAATCCCCTAGTATATGAAAGAGTGAAAAAGTGCTTTCGTTGTTGTGGAATAAGAGGCCTTCGTACCTTAATGCACGTATCTAATCTATGCGGAGCTATTAGAGAGGGATCCACGAATTGGGGAAAATGGGTCGAAGCAATAACAAGACTATTTCCAGTGGAAGATCTTTCACAATCCCAGGAGAGAAGGTTCACTAATAGCTCGAGGGAGAAGGAACCCGAATCCCTAAAATGCAGCTCATGAATGTTTGGAATCCATATTATGCAAGGAGAGATTGCTTTTGTTAATTCGATTTGAAGGCTGATATAAAATTGGGCTACGCGCCACACCGTGTCCATCTCCTCAGTTAGCGCATCCATCCTAGTTAGCTGTTCCAGCTCCATATTAATCTTATCGTCATGAGCATCTCTCTCCTCAAAACTATAGATACTAGGATCAAAATCAATATCCATATCGTCAAAAACATGAATATCTTGATTAATAGCCTCAATAGGGTCACGAGCATCAATAAAAATCTCGATCTCATCATCACTGGCATCACTGTCATCATCATCATCAGCAAAACGAAAAACTGTATCCCGGAACTTGTCCAGAAATATCGTAATGAAAGGAAGATAGGAGTTTTTCGTTAGGTATTTGACCAAATAGGATTGTCCAATTCCTATAGAACCTATCACTAAAATACCCCGAGAGGGGGTTACAGCTAAGCGGAGCGAAAAGGGTTGTAGATCAGATGGGACATGAACACTATTAGCCCCAGACGGGGTTTGTGCATAAGTGATTGTCTGATAATGAGCAAGGAATAGCCGTCTTTCTGCTAAAGAGGATGTATCGAACTCATAATTTAGTAGATCCTTGTTATGAAGGTCAATTAAGTTTCCTAAGTAAATTTCTCCCGGTTGTTCCATCAGTGGAGAATCAAAGTCATTCTTTGAGAAATGATCACTCTGAGTCAGACTCCATAAAATTCGATCAATCCTTTTTTCTGGCGTTAAGGTGGAGAACTGAATCAAGACTTCTCTTTCTTCATCCTCAACCCAATCACTGTTTGCGGCCCAGTCTTCTATCGTTTCATCAATCCAATACCCGCTCCTTTTTCTTAGCACTGAATAGATCTCTTTACTTGTATGACTTAGATATCTCGTATTTATCAAAAAAGCGAGTGGATCGAAGGGCATACTTATGAGATCGATGATCTCGACGAGCTTTTTTTTCCAATTTTTCTTCTTATTAAAGCGTATTCCATCAGCATTACGCAAGAACAGCTTTTGCAGAGCACCTAGAAAGAGATTAGTTAACC